AAACAAATAATATCCTTTACATACCCGCCCAGTTTATCGACTTTTTCGGAAATGCTAGAACAAATAATTTCTTTGTACATAATAGAAAAACTATATGACAAAGATCTTTATAATTCTTGGATTTATACTAATGAAAAAAAAAAGTGTAATTTGAACAATGAATTGAGAAGCCGAATCCGAATTATAGAAAAAAATGAGGAATCCCCTAGTCTGGATATGCTTGAAAAAAGAACCATATTATGCGATGATGAAAAAAGAAAAAAATGCTTGCCAAAAGCATATGATCCTTTTTTTAACGGACCATATCGAGGAACGAGAAAAAAATTAGATTCACGTGCAATCATGAATACTTATACAGATACAGAAGATTTAGTAGAATTTTTTTTTATAAATAAGATTCATGATCTAATTCTTAATGATTCCGTAGAACTCCACCGCCAATCATTTTTGAATTCTAAAGAAGAAAAAGGAATTGATTCAGAAAGTCAAGCAAAATATTTGCAATTTGTATTTGATGTAATTACAACACATACAAAAGATCAAAAAATAATGAAAAATAAATCTATTGGAATTAGAATAGAAGAAATCAGTAAAAAGGTTTCTCGATGGTCATACAAATTAATCGAGAATTTGGAAGAAGAAGAAGAAGAAAATAACGAAGGATTGGATGAAGAAGATAATGATATTCGTTCAAGAAGAGCCAAACGTGTGATAATTTATCACGATAATGATCAAAATGATGATCAAACGGAAGAGGTGGCTTTGATACGTTACTCACAACAATCGGATTTTCGTCACAATCTAATCAAAGGATCCATGCGCGCTCAAAGACGTAAAACAGTTATTTGGGACCTCTTTCAAGTAAATGTGCATTCCCCGCTTTTTTTGGATCGTCTAGGCAAAACATCTTTTTTTTTGTCTTTTTATAGCAACAAAATGAAGAATCTCATTTTTCAAAATTGGATGAGCAGAGAACAAGAATCAGAATTAAGAATCTCAAATAAAGATACAAAAGAAGAAAACGAGAAAGAGGAAAAAAAATATAAAAATGAACAGATAGAAATATCAGAAGCTTGGGATACCTTTATATTGACTCAAGTAATAAGAGGTTTGATGTTAGTAACCCAATCTTTTCTTAGAAAATACATTATATTGCCTTCATTAATAATAGCCAAAAACCTTTTCCATCTGTTATTATTTAAATCTACCGAGTGGGACGAGGATTTTCAAGACTGGGATAGAGAAATGCATATTAAATGCACCTATAATGGTGTTCAATTATCAGAAACAGAATTTCCCCAAGATTGGTTAATAGACGGTATTCAGATAAAGATTCTATATCCTTTCTGTCTAAAACCTTGGAGAAAATCTAAGGCACGATCTAATTATAGAGATCTAATGAAAAAAAAAGAGAAAAAAACAAATTTTTGTTTTTTAACAGTCTGGGGAATGGAAGCGGAGCTTCCCTTTGGTCCTCCCCGAAAACGACCTTTTTTTTTTGAACCTATTTATAAAGAACTCCAAAAAAGAAAAAAAAAGGTGAAAAATAAATTGTTACAAGTTCTAAAAATTTTCAATAAAAAAAGAAAATCCTTTCTAAGAGTTAGAAAAGAAAAAACAAAAGGGGGCATCAAAATAGTTCGAGTTATCAAGCTAATAATGAAAAAACTGGAGAAAGTAAATCCAATTTTCTTATTTGAATTGAGGAAAGAAAAAGTATATGAACCAAACGAAAACAAAAAAGATTTAAAAAATAAGATTCTTTGTGAATCGTCCGTTCTAATTCGAACGATGAATTGGTTAAATTCTTCATTAATAGAAAGAAGAATGAAAGACCTTTCTGATAAGACAATCAAAATAAGGAATCAAATTGAACGAATTGCAAAAGACAAGAAAAAAAAAGAAATAGTTCTAATTTATGATAATAAAAGATCGGGATCACAGAAACATATTTGGAAAATATTAAAAAGGAAAAATATCCGATTAATGCGTAAATCACACTACTTTATAAAATCATTCATTGAAAAAATATACATAGATATTTTGCTATGTACCATTACCATTTCTAAGATCAATGCACAAATTTTCTTTGAATCAACAAAAAAGATCTTTAATAAATCCTTTTACAACAATGAAATAAATAAAGAACAAGAAGGAATTGATGAAACAAATCAAAATACAATGAATTTTGTTTTGACTCTAAAAAAATCGTTTTCAAATACTGATAATACTGAGAATAGCAATCAAAATCCCAATACTTATTGGAACTTATCTTCTCTGTCCCAAGCATATGTATTTTACAAAATATCACAAAACCAATTACTTAATAAGTATCAATTGAGGCCTGTGCTTCAATATCAAGGGAACTCTCCTTTTTTTAAGGATAATCTCAAAAACTATTGTATGATACACGGAATCTTTAATTCCAAATCAAGACATAATAAAATTCATACATATGTAATGAACGAATGGAAAAACTGGTTAAAAAGTCATTATCAATACGATTTATCTCAAAAAAAGAGTTCTCGATTAGTACCTAAAGAATGGCGAAATAGAATAAATCAACGTCGTGTGATTCAAAACAAGGAATCAATCCAATTGGATTTATATAAAAAATACCAATTCATTGATTCCATGAAAAAAAATGACTATGCAGCGAATTCATTTATGAGTCAAAAAGAAAAATGGAAAAAACATTATAGATATGATCTTTTATCATATAAATACATAAGCCTCCCTAATTTATACATTTCTGGATCAACATTAGAAATAAACGGGGACCAAGAAATTCCATATCATTTCAATACATCGAAACCTGAATCATTTTATGTATTGGTAAGTATACCTAGTAATGATTATATAGAAAAAGGATATCTTATTGATAGGAATACAAATTTGGATAGAAAATATTTCGATTGTAGAATTCTTCATCTTTGTTTTAGAAAAAATATAGAGATCTGGGCCAATGCACATATGGGCATCAAGATTCAGAAAAATACTAAGACTGAAATTCAGAATTTAAAAAAAATGGAAAAAAAAGATCTTTTTTATCCTACAATTCATCAAGAGATCAAACCATGCAATCAAAAAAGTTTCTTTTTTGATTGCATGGGAATGAATAAAGAAAGGTTATATGATACTGCATCAAATCATGATACTATATCCAATCTAGAAACTTGGTTCTTCCCAGAATTTGTGCTACTTTTTGATGTATATAAGATTCAACCTTGGATCATCCCAATCAAATCACTCTTTTTTCATTTTTCTAGAAATGAAAAAAGTAAAAACATTAACATAAATCCAAAGAAATCATCTAAGAAAAAAAAAGATCTTGAATTAGGAAATTCCAAGCAGGAAGAAAACGAACAACAGGTCCAAGGAAATCTTGTATCGAATCTACTAAAACAAAAAAATAAAAAAGCTGTTGAAGAAGATTACGCAAGATTAGAAATGAAAAAGGGTATTAAAAAAAAACAAGATGAGAGCAAGAATGAAATGGAACTAGATTTCTTTTTGAAAAAATATTTACTTTTTCAACTAAGATGGGCTGATCCCTTGAGTAAAAAAATAATGAAAAATATCAGGATATATTGTCTCCTACTTAGACTGATAAATCCAAATGAAATTGCTATATCTTCGATTCAAAGAAGTGAAATAAATCTAGATGAAATGCTAATTCAAAAGGACCTAGTTCTTGCAGAATTGATAAGAAAGGGAATATTTATTATTGAACCAATTTGTCTATCTATACGAAGGGACGGAAAATCTATTATATATCAAACTATGGATATTTTATTGGTCGATAATCAGAGGTACCAAACAAATGAAAAATACACAAAAAAAAGATATATTGAGAAAGGGGGGTTTGAAAAATCCATTGCAGGACGCAGCAACATATTTTTGAGTGGAGACAAAAATCATTATGATTTACTTGTTCCTGAAAATATTCTATCTCCCAGACGTCGTAGAGAATTTCGAATTCGAATTTGTTTCAATTCCCGGAATTTGAATGTTGTGAATAAAAATACAAGATTTTGCAATGAAAACAAAATAAGAAACTGTGGGCAATTTTTGGATGAGGACAAACATATTAATACAGATAGAAAAAATTTCATGAAATTCAAATTGTTTCTTTGGCCCAATTATCGATTCGAAGATGTAGCTTGTATGAATCGCTATTGGTTTGATACCAATAACAGCAGTCGTTTCAGTATGTCAAGAATACATATGTATTCACAATTCAGAATGAATTCAATTCCAATGAAAAATGAAAAAATTTATAGTAGATTTCCTACATATCGTGTAACATATTTGGTAGATGAAAGTCGAAATATATACACTGTGTAACATTCTAATACATGATGCTGATTTCATAGTGTATAAAATTTCACTAGGAAGAGCGGAATCCTTTTAAGTAAAAATCAATTGTTCTCTTTCATGAATACATATATGTTTTGTATATTTGATCCAAATATACAAAACATAAACCACATAAATAAAAAACAAAGTAGTATATGAATGAAATCCAATTTTGATGTATACTAGATGAAAATAACTGGCATAATAAATATTATTATTTTTCCTGATCGGTAAAATTCACAGAAAAGAAAGATAGAAATCTTAATTTATGGTCAAAAATTCATTCATCTCAGTTATTACACAAGAAGAAAAAGAAGAAAATAGTGGGTCTGTTGAATTTCAAGTATTCCATTTCACCAGTAAGATACGGAGACTTACTTCACATTTAGAATTGCACAAAAGAGATTTTTTATCGCAAAGGGGTCTACGAATAATTCTGGGAAAACGTCAACGATTATTGACTTATTTGTCAAATAAAAACAAAGTCCGTTATAAGAAATTAATGGATCAGTTAGATATTCGGAAACCAAAAACTCGTTAATTAAATTTGAATTTCTTATTTTGAGTTTCTTATTATTTTCTTATTATTATCCTTGTTCTTTTTTATTTTTTTCATTATTTTTTGATTAGTTCAGTTATTATTTTTTTTTTTTTATTTTTAATTTTAAGAAATTCATGAAATAATGGATTAAGGAAAAAAATATGACTGTACCGGCTACAAGAAAAAATTTCATAATAGTCAATATGGGTCCTCACCACCCATCAATGCATGGTGTTCTTCGGCTAATCGTTACTCTGGATGGTGAAGATGTTATTGATTGTGAACCTATATTGGGCTATTTACACAGAGGGATGGAAAAAATAGCGGAGAACCGAACAATTATACAATATTTGCCTTATGTAACACGTTGGGATTATTTAGCTACTATGTTCGCAGAAGCAATAACAGTAAATGCACCAGAACGATTGGAAAGTGTTCAAGTGCCTAAAAGAGCCAGTTATATCAGAGTTATTATGCTGGAGCTGAGCCGTATAGCCTCCCATTTGTTATGGCTTGGCCCTTTTATGGCCGATATCGGTGCACAGACTCCCTTTTTCTATATTTTAAGAGAGAGGGAATTAATATATGATCTATTCGAAGCCGCCACAGGTATGCGGATGATGCATAATTATTTCCGCATCGGAGGAGTAGCTGCGGATTTACCTTATGGCTGGATAGATAAATGTTTAGATTTCTGTGATTATTTTTTAACAGAAGTTGTTGAGTATCAAAAACTCATTACGCGAAATCCCATTTTTTTGGAACGAGTTGAAGGAGTGGGCATTATTGGTGGGGAGGAGACAATAAATTGGGGTTTATCAGGACCAATGTTACGAGCTTCTGGGATCCAATGGGATCTTCGTAAAGTTGATCGTTATGAGTGTTACAATAAATTTGATTGGGAAGTCAAATGGCAAAAAGAAGGCGATACATTAGCTCGTTATTTAGTAAGAATCGGTGAAATGCAAGAATCCATAAAAATCATTCAACAGGCTTTAGAAGGGATTCCTGGAGGACCTTATGAGAATTTAGAAAACCGACGTTTTCATAGGACAAAGAATTCCGAATGGAATAATTTTGAATATAGATTTATTACTAAAAAACTTTCACCCAATTTTGAATTGTTAAAACAAGAACTTTATGTAAGGGTAGAGGCCCCAAAAGGAGAATTAGGAATTTATTTAATAGGGGATAGTAGCGTTTTCCCCTGGAGATGGAAAATTCGTCCACCCGGTTTCATCAATTTGCAAATTCTTCCCCAGCTAGTTAAAAGAATGAAATTGGCTGATATCATGACGATACTAGGTAGTATAGATATTATTATGGGAGAAGTTGATCGTTGAAATGATAATTGATACGACAGAAGTACAAACTATTCATTCTTTTTATAGATTAGAATCCTTCAAAGAAGTCTATGGACTCATATGGATTTTTATCCCCATTTTAACCCTTGTCTTAGGAATCACAATGGGGGTATTAGTCATTGTGTGGTTAGAAAGAAAAATATCTGCAGCAATACAACAACGTATTGGACCTGAATATGCCGGCCCATTAGGAATTCTTCAAGCTTTAGCGGATGGGACCAAACTCCTTTTGAAGGAGGATCTTCTTCCATCTAGAGGTAATATTCGTTTATTTAGAGTCGGACCTTCTATAGGGTTTATATCAATTCTACTAAGTTATTTAGTAATTCCTTTTGGATATCACCTTGTTTTAGCGGATCTCAGTATAGGTGTTTTTTTATGGATTGCCTTTTCAAGTATTGTCCCCATTGGTCTTCTTATGTCAGGATATGGATCAAATAATAAGTATTCCTTTTCAGGCGGTCTACGAGCTGCAGCTCAATCGATTAGTTATGAAATACCATTAACTCTATGTGTGTTAGCAATATCTCTACGTGCGATTCGTTGGAACATGAACTTTTTTTTTTATCTCTTTTCTAGAAAAGAGAAAAGAAATGAATTTAAATTTCAATACAATACAATATAAATAGAATTCAATATGTAAATATGAATATGAAATAAAAGAAGAAAAAAAAATATTTTTTCTTCTATTAATTTCTTTATTTAATTTATAAACTTTCTACTTACTTTAGAAAGTAGAAAGTAAGTGAAGATAAAGAAATTGAATGTCTTGAATAAATATCTTCATCTTTTTTATTAAACATTTCAGTTCGATGAATTCAACCAGATAGTTATATGAGTGAAACAAAACTGCTCCTCAATTTGCAGTAAAACAATAAGAATCTCATTCCCTAGGTACAAGAAGAAAATTGAAGTAAACATAAGTTGTTTACCCCAAGATTTAGATTATTTTATTAGTCGTCATATCTTGAAGCGGATGAAAAAGATCAACTGTATTTATTACTATACTGGGGATCAATCAAAAAGAAGTGGGCAGTTAGGAACACCAAAGTACGCAAAGGATGAGTAATAGAAATAATGTAAGGTATCAAAAAAAGGGATTTTTGCATAAAACTTTGCATAAAACGAATCATAATAAGGGCTTGAAGTTGGTAGAAACGATCAAGTAGTACTTCCCCACGATTCCGATCTAGAGTATGCTACTATTCACTTATTAAATAAATGACTATCAAGAACGAATTAATCCTTTATTTTCTTTCCTTTTTTTTTTAGTTTTCAAAAAGAAGAACAGGAACAAGACAAATAGAATGCAATACAATAATAGAATAAAAATAGAATAAAAAAGAATAAAACGGGAATAATAAGAAAATATTTCTTTCTTTATACATATGCATATGGGAATTCTTATCATGATTCATTAACTAATGCCAATTCTTTATATTTAGGAATATAACGAGTATTTGATTGAAGGATTAAGTTATTGCTGAACAAAGATAAATTTTGATGATTTTCATTATCATATCATTATAAGGGATGAGATCAATTCGGAAGTGCTTTTTCTTATTATAGCAGACAGAATCTTATTGGTCGAATTGAGGACTCTCCAACCTCCAATTTATCTTTACATTGTATTTACCTAGGGTCCAAGGAGAGCAATAATACTGAACCAGTCCTTACCTTACATTTCTTTGTGGCCATAGAGGAGCCGTATGAAGCTTAGGTTTCATGTACGGTTTTGGAATAGCGATGGGAGCAGTGATGTTATCATCGACTATAATTATCTAACAGTTCAAGTACAGTTGATATAATTGAGGCACAGTCCAAATATAGTTTTGGGGGATGGAATCTGTGGCGTCAGCCCATAGGGTTTCTAGTTTTCCTAATGTCTTCTCTAGCAGAATGTGAAAGATTACCCTTTGATTTACCAGAAGCAGAAGAGGAATTAGTAGCAGGTTATCAAACCGAATATTCAGGTATAAAATACGGGTTCTTTTATCTTGCTTCTTACCTCAATCTATTAGTTTCTTCATTATTTGTAACAGTTCTTTACTTAGGTGGGTGGAATTTTTCTATTCCGTACATATCTCTTACTGAACTCTTTGGAATAAATAAAATGTTTAGAGTCTTTGTAATAGCAATTAGTATCTTTATTACATTAGCTAAAGCTTATTTGTTTCTGTTCATTCCTATCACAACAAGATGGACTTTACCTAGGATGAGAATGGATCAATTATTAAATCTTGGATGGAAATTTCTTTTACCTATTTCTCTAGGTAATCTATTATTGACAACCTCTTTTCAACTCGTTTCACTATAAACTATAAATAAAAATAAGAAATTAAGAGAAAACAATAATGAATATTCTATATTCATAACTTATCTCAACCAAGAGAAAGAAACATAAATTTTATTCATGGATATCTATAATATGTTACCTATGGTTACTGGGTTCATGAATTATGGCAAACAAACAATACGAGCCGCAAGGTACATTGGACAAAGTTTCATAATTACCTTATCCCATACAAATCGTTTACCTGTAACTATTCAATATCCTTATGAAAAATCAATCACATCAGAGCGTTTTCGTGGTCGAATCCACTTTGAATTTGATAAGTGTATTGCTTGTGAAGTATGTGTTCGCGTATGTCCAATAGACCTTCCCATTGTTGATTGGAAATTTGAAAAAGATATTAAGAAAAAACAATTGCTTCATTATAGTATTGATTTTGGTGTCTGTATATTTTGCGGTAACTGTGTCGAGTATTGTCCAACAAACTGTTTATCGATGACTGAAGAATATGAGCTTTCCACTTATGATCGTCACGAATTGAATTATAATCAAATTTCTTTAGGGCGGTTACCCATTTCAATAATTGGAGATTACACAATTCAAACAGTTATGGATTCAACAAATAAAATGAAAAAATAAAAACCCCTTGCTTGGTTCAAGAACGATTACCAATTACTAAGATTTGGTTTGGAATAAAGTAGGATTAGTCAAATAACTTTATTTTATCTATCTAATGATATTCATTTTTTTTTTTCATTTCATTAGTAAGGTATCATATAAAAGAATAGTTACTTTCCTGGACCCTTAGTAAGGTCATGAAATATTTCGACTTATTTATTTCTCTTTTATTTCATAATGGATTTACCTGGACCAATACATGATATTCTTGTAGTATTTCTGGGATCAGTTCTTATATTAGGAGGTCTGGGAGTAGTATTACTTACCAATCCCATTGATTCTGCCTTTTCATTGGGATTGGTTCTTGTTTGTATATCCTTATTCTATATTTCATTGAATTCCTATTTTGTAGCTGCCGCACAGTTCCTTATTTATGTGGGAGCCATAAATGTCTTAATCATATTTGCTGTGATGTTCATGAACGGTTCGGAATATTCCAATGATTCCTATTTGTGGACCATTGGAGATAGGATCACTTCACTGGTTTGTACAAGTATTTTTTTTTCATTAATGACTACTATCCCAGATACGTCATGGTCCGGTATTTTTCGGACCACAAGATCAAATCAGATTATAGAACAGGACTTAATGAGTAACGTTCAACAAATTGGGATTCATTTATCCACAGATTTTTATCTTCCTTTTGAACTCATTTCTATAATTCTTTTAGTTTCTTTGATAGGTGCAATTACTATGGCTCGTCAATAATCTAATAGAATAAGAAATAAGAACTTCCTTTTTTAGAATTAAAGAATGAAAATGGATTTAATCTATTTTATTTCAATCTACTGTGAATATATTCTTTTGTTCTGTAATTCTTCTATTCTACTAGTCAACTGAATCGGTTTAATTTTTGTTCATATTGAAATGAATCGAGATAGATGAGGAATTTATCAATGATGTTAGAGCATGTACTTTTTATAAGTGTTTATTTATTTTCTATCGGTATCTACGGACTGATCACAAGCCGAAGTATGGTTAGAGCACTTATGTGTCTTGAGCTTATACTGAATTCGGTGAATATAAATCTCGTCACATTTTCCGATATATTTGATAGTCGGCAATTAAAAGGAGAAATTTTCTCAATCTTTGTTATAGCCATTGCGGCTGCTGAAGCAGCTATTGGGCTAGCTATTGTTTCGTCGATCCATCGTAACAGAAAATCAACTCGTATCAATCAATCGAATTTACTGAATAATTAGTCATAATTATTCTATTTTCACATAGAAATCAAAACATAAGACTTTTAGAATATTCTAAATAGAATGTAATAGATTGAGAATAATAAGATAATATAATTCGAATTCAATAGAATATAATATTCTATTATTTTATTCTTTATTTTCTTTCTTCTTTTTTTTCATATAGATTTATGATTTAGAGTTAATAACCTATTCTATCACTAACCTAATAACAAACGTATTCATCTGATATATAAGATATCATCATATCCTTAATTATATTTCTATTTCTAGATACTAGAATACTAGAATCTTTCTATATTTATATTAATCTATATATTATATATATGTATATATGTATATGAATATATATTAGTATAATATTAGTATAATATTAGTATAGCACATTATAAATAGTACATTCTATTAAAATTAATTCTAAATTAGAAAATTAGAATTAGTTAGAATTAGACTATTTTAGATTATTTCTATTTGATTTATAGAATTAAAATTCCTATTTTCTATATGAATAGTATTACTTAGAATTCCTAGAATTCTACTAAATTCTCAATTGATATTTTAAATTCTAGGAAATTGAATCGAAATTGAATTAAATTAAGACAAAAATATAGAAATAATCTAAATTAAATAAAAATTAAGATCTTATATATATATATTAATATTCATAGAAATATAAGAATATAGTTATAGTCAAATTAACATGAATTGAATTCGTAAACTCATATTTCATGGTTATTTAAATGGAAATCAAAGTATCTTGGCCCTTTCTCATAAACAGATTAGAAAATCTATTGATTCTTAAAATTTTGATAAATCATTGATTCGTCTGGTGTCTACAATAGAAAATATATTATTTATTTCATTTTATGATTTTATTTTACCAGATCGAAAATCTTTTGTGTTCAAAACTGGAATTTATAGACCCAATGTCACATTCAGTAAAGATTTATGATACATGTATAGGATGTACCCAATGTGTTCGAGCTTGCCCCACGGATGTATTGGAAATGATACCTTGGGACGGATGTAAAGCTAAGCAAATTGCTTCTGCGCCAAGAACCGAGGATTGTGTAGGTTGTAAGAGATGTGAATCCGCTTGTCCAACGGATTTTTTGAGTGTCCGTGTTTATTTATGGCATGAAACAACTCGCAGCATGGGTCTTTCTTATTGATATGTGACAAAAAACTCCACTTGAATCGTTTGATTCCTCTTTACCGATAAAAGCCCGTACTCGAGAAAAGAAAATATATTCTTCTTCTCCCGAGCACGGGGTTTTCTGGTCTAATTTTATCTTGTCTTTATCACGAGTTATTTTCCTTGGTTAACAATACTTCTTGTTTTGCCCATATTCGCAGGTTCTTCGATTGTCTTTTTTCCTCATAGGGGAAATAAGGTTTATAGGTGGTATACTCTATGTATATGTATCCTAGAGCTCCTTCTAATGACCTATGTATTTTGTTATCATTTCCAATTGGACGATCCATTAACCCAATTGAAGGAGGATTTTCAATGGATCAATCTTTTTGATTTTCACTGGAGACTGGGAACCGATGGACTTTCCATAGGACCCATTTTACTGACAGGATTTATCACTACTTTAGCTACTTTAGCAGCTTGGCCAGTTACTCGAAATCCGCGATTTTTCTATTTCTTGATGTTAGCAATGTATAGTGGCCAAATAGGATCATTTTCTTCTCGAGACCTTTTACTTTTTTTCATCATGTGGGAATTAGAATTAATTCCTGTTTACTTACTTTTATCCATGTGGGGAGGAAAAAAACGCCTGTACTCGGCTACAAAGTTTATTTTGTGCACTGCCGGAGGTTCCATTTTTTTCTTAATAGGAGTTCTAGGTATGGGTTTATATGGTTCCAATGAACCAACATTAGATTTAGAAAAATTAGCTAATCAATCGTATCCTGCAGCATTGGAAATAATACTCTATTTTGGTTTTCTTATTGCTTATGCTGTCAAATCGCCGATGATACCCCTACATACATGGTTACCAGATACCCACGGGGAAGCACATTACAGTACATGTATGCTTTTAGCTGGAATCTTATTAAAGATGGGAGCATATGGATTGATTCGGATCAATATGGAATTATTAGCTCACGCTCATTCTAGATTATCTCCCTGGTTGGTGATAGTAGGAATAATACAAATCATTTATGCAGCTTCAACCTCTCTCGGTCAACGCAATTTAAAAAAACGTATTGCCTATTCTTCCGTATCTCACATGGGTTTCATAATTATAGGAATTGGTTCTCTAACTGGCATGGGACTTAATGGAGCCATTTTACAAATACTCTCTCATGGATTGATTGGTGCTGCACTTTTTTTCTTAGCAGGAACAAGTTGTGATAGAATACGTTTTGTTTATCTCGAAGAGATGGGGGGGATATCTATCCCAATGCCAAAGATATTTACCATGTTTAGTAGTTTCTCGATGGCTTCTCTTGCATTGCCAGGAATGAGTGGTTTTGTTGCAGAATTCTTAGTCTTTTTTGGAATAATTACCAGCCCAAAATATCTTTTCATGCCAAAAATGTTAATTACTTTTGTAATGGCAATTGGAATGATATTAACTCCTATTTTTTTATTATCTATGTTACGTCAGATTTTCTATGGATACAAGCTATTCAATATTCCAAACTCGAATTTGATTGATTCTGGACCACGAGAACTATTTATTTCGATCTGTATCTTTCTACCTGTAATAGGAATTGGTATTTATCCTGATTTCGTTCTCCCGTTATCGGTTGACAAGGTACAAGTTCTATTATCTAATTATTTTTATAGATACTAATTCTTTTTTGATATTCAATAATAAATGAAAATTATTTCATTTTCATTAATTGGAAAGAAAGTCTTAGAATTATTTGACTTTCATATTTTCACGATTCTTCGTTGTACAATGGAAAAAAAGGAAGGGTGAATTAGAATTGTAATGAGATACATCTAAAGTTTTTGAGAACCATTTGAATAATTCCTCTATTTAAACGGTTCTCAAAAACTCGCACAAATGTTCATTGTGTATCAGACGATTTTTTTATGTATTCTTCGTGTAGTTTATTTTTTTTAATTAGATATTCATTGGAATGAACCATAACTATGGAACCCGATTCCTAATAGATTGATCCCAAAATAGCATATCCAAATTAGGAGAAATCCTATAGAAGCTACAAATGCCGAATTCGTGCCTTGGTCTTGCAATTTTGGATTTGTTCTAGTATGTAAATAAATTGCAAATATGGTCCAAGTAATAAATGCCCAAGTTTCCTTAGGGTCCCAATTCCAATAAGAACCCCATGCTTCATTAGCCCATACTGCTCCAGAAAGAATGCCTATGGTTAAAAAGGTAAACCCTAAACTAATGACACGATAACTCCAATAATCCAAACGCTGAATTAATTGATATTTGTAAAAATTTTGAAATGAGAGGAAAGAAGTCTTTTTTAATACATTTCCTTTTTCGTTCAAATATTCCATATCACCAAAGAAAAACGACTTCCTTAAACTGAAAAAATTCTTGTTTTTCAAAAGAGAATCAATTCTCTTTTGAAATGTAATCACTATAAGAGCAACTGATAATAATGATCCGCATAAAAGAGCTGCATAGCTCAATAGCATCATACTTACATGCATCATTAACCACTGAGATTGTAGAGCAGGTACTAATATTGCGGGTTGATGCATTTCAGTTGAAAGACCTGACGTGGCGAAACCTTGGGTAAAAATGGCACTTGGTGCAGTTATTGCGCTTAAATCATTTTTCTGATTCCCAAGATACGGAATCATATGAATAATGGATAAACTCCATGAAAGGAAAATTAATGATTCGTATAAATTACTTAAGGGAAAATGTCCTGAAGAAATCCAACGAATAACTAAAAACCCTGTTATAGAGAAAAAAGTAGCTATCATCCCTTTTTCTGACGAATTACGTAATCCTTCGATTTCGTAGACTAAGAAGTTCATCAAATGAATCATAATCACAATTGAGATGATCGAAAAGGAAATATGAGTTAATATATGTTCTAAGGTCGCAAATATCATAAAGAAGAGTCCCTTTTAAATAATTGAAATCGGGGAGGGGATTAAATAGAATAGAAAATAAGATATTTTAAATATCTTATATTCTATTAGATCTATTGTGTCTATATTATTAATATTAAATAATATTTATATATTATTTATGCCGCCACTCGGACTCGAACCGAGATGCTCTAGCACTGCTTCCTAAGAGCAGCGTGTCTACCAATTTCACCATGGCGGCTTACCCTAAATAATAATAGGAAATTCGTGTTGAATTGTCGATATTCAATAGAGTTTAGGAAACAATGAAGAAAGATGCATTTCCATTCATATGGAAATGTTCAATATCAAGAATATTGAATTAGTATCTTCGTAAGTTCAGTTTTCATAATCAACTTTTCCATACTATAAACCTAGCTCTTTTTTATCCAAAACAGTCAAGTTTCGTTCTCAGTCGGAGTCTAAAATTCATCATTTTTTTCTAACGATTTTGAGACCCAACACCTTAGTAGAAAGTATAATGAAATATTCAGATTCTTCCTTTTCTATCGTAATTGTGCTTTTCTATTTCGAAAAGCACAATTCATAGGAAAGAAAAAAACATCTCACGAATTCAATATCAATCAATATAAATCTCAATAAATAGAATAAAATAAATAAAATAGAAGATAATAGAAATATAGAAAGACTATAAAAAATAAAAAAAAAATGAGAAAAAAAAAAGAAAATACACAATACATTAGTAAAATTGAATCATTTGTCTTCCAATTCAAAAATGGAAATTTGGAAGTTCTTTGAAACATGTCAATTAAGATTTTTCCAAGACTTTTTTTTGTTGCACAAAAAAACTTTTTGACTGTCCGGTGGAAACAGATTTAGCTAAAGAAAAAGCTTTTACTGCCTCTAAAGATCCTTTTTTTTTCCAAAGATTTCTACGAATATGCTTTTTTGACATAGAAGTACGTTTTTTTGGAACTGCCATTCAAAAGGTAGGTGACTCATTTTTATCGTTGTATGTGAAAGACATATATTGTTCAAAAGAAATTACTCTTTATTAGTCATTACCTATACTTAATACTTAATACTTAATTCCATAAATTTACCTCAAAGATATCATAACATACAAATAGAAGAAAAAAGAATAAAAGAAAAAGAAAATCAATAAAAAAAGAAAAAGATTCTAAAACGATTCTATTTTAATAGACAAATAGATTTCGATTTTCTATCTTCATTCTGATATTTACATAATGTAATAATTACATACGTATTGTATATTTATTTTTATTGTTTAAAGTAATATATACAAAAAGAATATACAAAAAAAGTAATGTAATTTTACTATTATTTAATATATTTTCATATAGAATATAAGATATAATATAAGAGTCATATATACAATATTACAAATTTTAATATTTCATATTAAGAATAGTAATAGAAAATATTTATCTAATTTAGATAAAAAATAAAATAAAATAGTAAAGAAGAAAATAGTAAAGTAATAAAGTAAATAGTATATAAGTATATACTATAATAGTATATATATAATATATCATGAAGAAAATATATTATGAATAAAAATATATTGAAAAAGTATACAAAGTATATAGAAATATATAATATAGAATATAAATTACATAATTTTACATAATTAGAATATAATGTAAAGGGAAAATACAATTATTCAAAATCTCATATGATGTCATATTATTTCAAAAATATCTTTCTTTTCTAGAGTTTGAAGTTAGAAGTTAATTAATAACTAAGTAAGAAACTTGACTAATTATTTGATAATATTATTTGATATTTGACCAACCAATTGCAACTCTTATTTCAAATATTTGAGAGAACAAAAAGTCATATTTGTATTTTTTTTTTCTTATTGTTTTGTTCTTTTCGAAATAGATCAGAATTGGTGAATCGGAAACAATTATAAGAAAAAAGAACAATTTGTTTTCTTATGGAATATACATATAAATATGCATGGATAATACCCCTTTTTCCGCTCCCAGTTACTATGTCAATAGGATTTGGACTTCTACTTATTCCGACAGCAACAAAAGATCTTCGTCGTATGTGGGCTTTCCTAAGTGTTTTACTACTAAGTATAGCTATGTGGTTTTCGGCCAATCTGTCTATTCAGCAAATAAATGGAAGTTTGACCTATCAATATCTATGGTCTTGGACCATCAATAATGATTTTTTATTAGAGTTCGGACACTTGATCGATCCACTTACTTCTATTATGTCAATACTAATTACTACTGTTGGAATCATGGTTTTTATTTATAGTGACAATTATATGTCTCACGACCAAGGATATTTGAGATTTTTTGCTCATATGAGTTTTTCCAATGCTTCAATGTTGGGATTAGTTACTAGTTCCAATTTGATACAAATTTATATTTTTTGGGAACTAGTGGGAATGTGTTCGTATTTATTGATAGGCTTTTGGTTCACACGACCCATTGCAGCAAGTGCTTGTCAAAAAGCTTTTGTAACTAATCGTATAGGAGATTTTGGTTTATTATTAGGAACCTTAGGATTTTATTGGATAACTGGTAGTTTTGAATTTCGCGATTTGTTCCAAATAGTGAATACCTTGATTCATAATAATGGGGTCAATTCTTTATTTGCTACTTTATGTGCCTTTTTATTATTTGTCGGTGCAGTTGCTAAATCCGCACAATTTCCCCTTCACGTATGGTTACCTGATGCCATGGAAGGCCCCACTCCTATTTCGGCTCTTATACACGCTGCTACTATGGTAGCAGCAGGGATTTTTCTTGTAGCTCGGCTTCTTCCTCTTTTCATAGTTATACCTTACATAATGAATATCATTTGTTTAGTAGGTATAATAACAGTACTTTTAGGAGCTACTTTAGCTCTTGCCCAAAGAGACATTAAAAGAAGTTTAGCTTATTCTACAATGTCTCAATTGGGTTATATTATGTTAGCTCTAGGTATAGGTTCTTATCGAGCTGCTTTATTCCATTTGATCACCCATGCCTATTCTAAAGCTTT